CAACTCCGCGAGACTATACCTTTGAGTCTTTCAACCAATTAATTTAACCTTTCTATTTTAATATGTATGAAGTATTAAATATCTAAAGTATTAACATTGTTTTTGAACGGTAAGAGACACCATATGAACAAATAAAAAAGAAAAGGAAGTCAAATCTAATTTTTTTTTATTTTACAGATTTTATAGACATACTCTTTACTCATCTATTCTATAATTCTAGAAAGGGTATATTCTCAGACACCTAGATAGATAAGTATCTATCATGATATAGACTAGTAATGAATATGTATGTTGACCCATATCAATTCATTTGTAAAACGGATACTCATACAAATAAATCATGTGCCAGGAACCAGATTTGAACTGGTGACACGAGGATTTTCAGTCCTCTGCTCTACCAGCTGAGCTATCCCGACCATTATCCGTGCATCGTCCTTATTTTAATAGATAACTTGAGTTTATGTCAATTAAAAAGACAAAAAAAGTCTTACAAAGCTTTATCCAGACCCTGTAATTTCTTGGATCTTCAAAAAGAAAACTTTATAAGTTTTAATACAGTACAAGAAATGATATGTATTGTTAATCATTCAAATTGGAAGTGGGGATACCTTCCTCAAAGATGTTCATTTGTACGCGTATCATATATATCACAAATATTGTAATAAGAAAAAAAAAATTTCCACAATCAGATCCATTTGTAAAAGAGTAGAATGATTGAAAAACATAACGAATTTTAAACCGCTAACGAAACGAAAAGAGCGGATCGGATAAATAATTGGGGAATCAAACGGGCCTTTTTGGGGATAGAGGGACTCGAACCCTCACGATTTCTAAAGTCGACGGATTTTCCTCTTCCTATAAATTTCATTCTTGTCGGTATTGACGTGTGGAATGGGACTCTATCTTTATTCTCGTACGATAAATTTTATTAATAAATATTCGATTCTTTCTTCAATTTGGATCGATTCACAACAACTCTTTCGATTTTTATTTATTATTTATAGAAATATAAATAAATAAAGATTCGGGTCGTCATTAATCATTTGAGATAGGATTTCAGTACATATACGTATGTATATAGGTTTATCCTTTCTGTAGTTTTGATATAAGGATTACGTTAATGTAATAACGTAAAGAAGTCAACCCCACTTGTTAGAACAGCTTCCATTGAGTCTCTGCACCTATCCTTTTTTTATTCTCGCTTTCTTCTGAACCCTTATTTGTTTTCGTAAAATAGGATTTGGCTCAGGATTGCCCATTTTTAATTCCAGGGTTTCTCTGAATTTGAAAGTTATCACTTGGTAAGTTTCCATACCAAGGCTCAATCCAATTAAGTCCGTAGCGTCTACCAATTTCGCCATATCCCCCATTTTTGTTTTGTTGTTTTAAGATTAGGATCTCATTATGATGTCCTTCCTCGCTTTTTTCCTTTTTCTTTCATTTATGCCGGAATCTTTGAATTTATTAGATACCAATTCCTATATCGAAAAGTGTTTACTCCTATTTTTTTATTGTTTATCTCATTTCATCTCTATCGAAGATCCAGAGTTGATCCAATCAGAAATGATTCTATCATTTCTGTATCCGCAATTCAATATAGATATATATTATCTATACCAATATAGATTATGTATGCCCCTCTTTCTTTTATATCATTTTTATCGTGTAATTTGAGATACTCGAACGGTCGATTCTTTTTTTTGGTTTTATCTTTCCGAACGAAAGCGCAGGAATCTTTCATTATGATCTGGATTACGGCCTTCTCTTTTTCATTTTTTTTTATTCGTAGCCTTTACTTTTTTAATTTCCTTAAGTTAAGGCGGACCCTCTATAACATAACTAAAAATGACTAAAAAAAAATTAAATTTATTAATATAAATTTCTTATTATATTATTCTATTAATTTCTAATTGATCTAACTATTTAGAATTAGAATTATTTCAAATCAGAATCTATCTTAGAATCTATCTAGAATTAGAATAAATAAGTAAGATTAGAATGGGTAGAATAAGATTCTAATCTAATTAGATTCCATTTCGAATATTAATCGTTATGTTCGAGAATATATTCATTCAACTATTTCATATTTATTTGAAATTCTATTCTATATTCATATTAATTATGGTATGAAAACTAAGAATGAACAATTAATAGCTAAGATCCCAGTAGTTTACTAAATTCCTATGTATGTACAATTTTTGTTATGCGAGCCCGCTTAGCTCAGAGGTTAGAGCATCGCATTTGTAATGTGATGGTCATCGGTTCGATTCCGATAGCGGGCTTTTCTTTATTTTTTTTATTTTTTTACATAATTGATATTGTGAAATCAAAGAATATTGAAAAAGCTTCGTACCCCTTTTTCCAAGAGTCACCGATCTACTATGTCGTAGGAACTTCAAATTCTAAATAAAAAATTAGAGGAGCTAGATCCCTGTATAACAAATCACGAAAAGAACCTTTAATTTTTTTTATAAATATACAAATCCAATACGGTCCGGAT